TGGAATCAAATTCACCAAAGGTGTGCATTCATGAACCCATGCTAAAGTTTCAATCAATTTAAGAACATAAATCCAGTAGCCCAAACAAGATGTCCAAATAGGAACATCCCTGCCCAGACGGACAACCCAAAAGGGTTCATTGATGAGTTGTGAAGAGTTTAACCCTAGGTAATCTCTTAACCATCCCATCAACTAAGTGGAAGATTCATTAAACTGTGAAACGTTCTCCTGCTATAATGTGATGTAATGCCAGTAAAAAGTCACCCATCCAATGGTATTTAACATCCAGAAAACTGCCAAATAAAATGCGTCCCAAGCCGAAATCGCCTCGGCCCGGGCCGAGGCAAGGAAAACTAGAACCTTTTATTTATTTTCGTTTTTATCCTTATTCATAATCCTTAAGACTGGAGATGCACTTTTTCCCGCCGATTTCATCCAATCCGACAGCATTTTTTGCTCATAAACAACACCCCAAATCGGTGAAGAAGGTCCAGACGAAGATCCCGAATCTGATAGAACCCGCCTCGGAGTACGATTTAGAGAAGTCAACCGAACCCGATGCGTAACTGGCGTTTTTAATGCTTTTCTCGATTGACTAGCTTTTAGAGAGACCTCCCTTCTCTTGTTTTGAATGCGGCGACTATGCTTTTCTTGCAGATCAGTAAAATCATCGTCGAGGTCGAGTAATGAATCCATTGGTTTTTCTTTTCCTTCCGCTTCCAAGTACCGGATTTGGGCACGAACATTTTTGATTTCTTCTTCTTTTCGTTTCCTTGAGTCCCTTCTTTCATAAATTTTTGTTAACTCTGCTTGCCTCGATTCTCGCTCAACCGCAGAATATTTTTTGTGTTTACCGCGCCTCACGCGATCCCGCTCATAGGAATCAAGTTCAGCTGGAGTTAAACTATGGATAAAATCTCCATAGGCTTTCTTCCATTCAGGCGTCAGTGTAGGCCCTTTCCAAGTGAATTTCGGAACATTCACTTCCGCCGATTCCACTTTTTCGAGAATTGGAGAAATTTCTGAGGATTCCAGCAAATTCGCGAAAGATTGTTGATTCTCCAACGCGAAGGTTGCTTTTAAGCTTTTAATGCTGTCCTGTAATCTAAGGATTTATCTTCTTTTATGAGCGCAATCTTCCTCTTTCTCTTTTATTCTTTTGTCTGCCGTTGGAGTCGAGAAAATCCGTTGAAGGCGCGCGTTTCTCTGAAATTTCAGATTTCGCAGATTATTCATATCCGATCGGAGATTTTCTTCCGCGATTGCTAATGCTCCTTCCAGAGTTATGAGCTCTTCGCCCCGTAGTAAATCCAATTGTACTGAAGCGGGTTCAATATATAACAAGGCCGGAGGATGAATGGGAAGTGGTTCCTCAGTCGTGTGGATTTCTTCTTCTTCGGGGGGGACTTGCATTTCTGGTCGGGTAGATTCTTCTGGATTTGGTAGAACGAAAACAGTTGGTGGGGATGGCGGTGTTGGCGGTTTGAAATAAGTATAAGCCTTTTTACATCCCCACATGCCCACTTGGAGTGACATTGAAAAGAGAAACACGTTGCTAAACCCTTTGGCGAAAGTAAAAACCCACGCCCTAGCATTTTTCGGTGGCGTTGAAACCCCGAAGAATTCTTTGATAAATTGAATCATATATTTTGATTGTAAAAAAATGGTGCACGATCGAACTAAGGAACAAGAATTAAATTGTCCCGAAATGATAATATACTTTCTTAACACCAAAGTCAACATAATGAGACTCTTCTTCATTCCCATTCGATCACAGCAAGCCAAAATAGAAAAACTCCCGTTGGGTTTAGGGATAATCAGGCTCGAACTGATGACTTCCACCATGTCAAGGTGACACTCTACCGCTGAATTATAGCCTTTTCCCGCCCTCATAGAGAAATTGAACTGACTCATCCTAAGTTAAAGGGTCACCAAACAACGTTGATAAAGCCGTGTCGGTGCACTATTACGCGGTGGGGATTGTCATTTTCCATGAATTTCCCATTTCTCACTCATCTCCGCAACCTTGCTTATTTCGTTTTTTTAGGATCGACGGAATCTTCCTGAAGTAAGCTACCCTTTCGCCCTCCACAAATAGAATCCAAACCTCAGAGATCCTATATCTATGGACAGATCCGTACATATCAGGAATGAAAAAAGCGGATATGGTTAAGTAATAAGATTTCTCTTTTCCAAGAAGAAGGCGCGGGTTCGATTCCCGCTATCCGCCTACGATGAATTCATGGAATCGTAGAAACTCTCTTCCCCTCCTCAGTGCTGATCCCCAAAATGGGTGGTGCGGAGACAGGATTTGAACCCATGACCTCAAGGTTATGAGCCTTGAGAGCTACCAAGCTGCTCTACTCCGCCCTGAAAGAACTAAAACTAACAGACAAAGCAGGCTGGGGTGGGCCCCTTGACCCTAGACTAGTATATCCTATTTATACGGAATGGTCAAGAGGCATGGAGCATAGCCATCAACAAAACCATGAAAGCATATTGGGATCCTTACCAACTTGATCGTGTTGCCCCTGGCAACAAACAGGTATGAACCATTTCACGAAGTATGTGCTCGGATAACCCAAGGTGTCTATAGTTTGCTCTCGCACTTCCGGTCGCCAAACAACGTCGATGAAGCCGTGTCGGTTTCCAGGAATTTCCCATTTCTCACTTATCTCCGCAACCTTGCTTATTTCGTTTTTTTAGGATTTAGGATCGCCGAATCAAATGATATTTCTGTTCCAATTTTTTACTCTTCTTTTACCTCTGAATCCACCTTTTCCTGGCCATAATGCTTCCGCTCCTGTTTCTATTTATTTATTTTTTACCATACAAGAATTGCATCAATCCACATTAATTTGGTTCTATTTACGAACTTTCTAGTGTGCCTCTAAAAATTCATTTGGGACAATTGAACCTTCTCAAACTGTTTCTTTTTGAGAACCAAAAAGATTTGTGCCAAAATAACAGATGCCAAAAAAAACAAAAGGCCTTGGACGCGGGATGGGTCTTGAAGTACTATTTCTGCGTCTCCCTGACCAAACCCACCTACATTCGGATTACTTGTTAATGGTTGATCAAGCTTGACAGATTCAGCTTCGGAAACAAGAAGTTCTAGTCCTGGAGGTATAATATCAACCTCTTGGTGTCCATCCAATGCATCCACTATGGTTATTTCATATCCTCCCCTTTCTTTACGTATTATTTTGCTTATTCTACCTCCAGCTGTAGCATTATAGACTGTATTGTTACTCTTGCTCCCATCAGGATAAATCTGACCTCTTCCCCGGTTCCCGCCTACATATATAGGGTATTTTAAGAAGTGAACATCTTTTTTAGTCGTGGGGTCGGGGGAAAGGATAGGAAAGGTGATTTCACTATATTTTTGACCGGGAATAGGACCTATCACAAGAATATTTTTTTGAGTGGGGCGATAACTCTGAAAAGACAGATTGCCCATCTTTTCTTTCATCTCGGGAGAAATACGATCGAGGGGAGCTAATTCGAATCCCTCAGGTAAAATAAGAACAGCCCCCACATTCAAAGACCCCCTTTTCCCATTAGCAAGAACTTGTTTCAGTTGAGTATCATAAGGGATTCGAACAACTGCCTCAAATACAGTATCCGGAAGTACCGCTTGGGGAACCTCAATATCCACGGGCTTATTAGCTAAATGGCAATTGGCACATACAATACGCCCAGTAGCTTCTCGTGGATTTTCATATACCTGCTGCGCAAAAATGGGATAGGCGGATGAAGTAGATGTCTGAGTTATTACATATATCATGATAGACAGAGAAATGGATCGAGTCACCTCTTCCTTTATCCGAGAAAAGGTATTTCTATTTTGCATGGTCCAATCATTGAACACGAAAATTTCTACAATAGATTGGGTAGGTTGCTAGTATAGTTCCCTATCTCTGATTCTGTTATTGTACTGAAATCATTTTACTGTAATATAGTAGGATTTCCCTAGATGGGTAGAAATAGAAAAAAATGAGTAATATTTAAAATGGTTTTTGCGCAAGAAGTAACAAACATTCTAATTGGGTTAATATAGGTGTATTGTTCTTTAGTCATTCATTGAATGATAAATCACTACAAGTGACGGAGATACGCTATTTAAATAGCAGAAGATCCAATATTTCAAAATTGTATCTAGAATGACTGGAAAAGTGGAAACAAGAACCGCTAGAATTTGATCGTTATGATCAAATCCAAAATCTTTGTAGACAGCCTCAATAATGAGTTCCCATCCATGGGTCGAATGGAATCCTATACATAAATCGGTTAATAAAATAATAGAAAAGGCTTTGATTGTGTCGCTTAAGTTATAGAGGAATTCCTGAACCAAAAAATTGAGAATGACAAGTTCTTCATTACCCAGAATCGAATAGCCGCTTAGAATAGCGAAACCTATTATATTTGTTGCGAAGTGTAATATTCTATGGATATGATTCTCATTATGCAGTTTGACCAATTGTATCATTTCGTTGTGGATTCCTATACGAAGATTTTGGATATGTGTCTCCGGGTATTCCTTTATCATTTCGTCCAAAAGGAATAGTTCCTCTAATTCTATGAATTTTTCTAGAACATTCTTTTCTTGAATGTTATTCAAGAAAGTTTCGGATTGTTTCGTATTACACCAATTTGTAACCCAAGATTCCAGACTTTTTTGAACTAGGAGATCGATACACCAGGGCAAAAAGACTATAGATGCAAGATATAGATATAGGAAATTAGTGAATGCTTTTTTTTGTGGCATTTTGAATCTGTGAATTGCTAATGAAACCACCCCATTCGTTGAATCTATACAATCTTCTATTTCTATGAAATATCAGTTCTATAACAAGGTATCAAACCGATACCTAACTTATGAATCCCCCTTTTTTTATGTTTGTCCTTGAATCTAGAAATCGGATAAGGTTCCGCGTCGAAGTGAAATGAAGAAATAAAAAAAAGATTGTTTCCAGATATCTCAATATCAATTGGTCAAATTCGAAACTATTACATCCTTTCGATGAATTCTCGAAAGAACCACCTCAAGTCATGAATACTATTTCGGACTTCGAGAAAAAGAAAAACCTTAGCTTAGATCCAGTATTTCACTAAGTTTTGCGGGCAATTCTTAGCTTGGAATAGTTAAGGGAAATTTAGGTAAAATATGGATGTGATGATGAAATCAAAAACGAGTGACAAAATCGGATAAAAATGTTAGTTATAAATGATCCAATCATTTGAGAATCCAGGAGCAAAACAAAAGAAGGGAAAGGAAACAACAAGTGACAAAAGAAAAGAGAGATCATTGAATATGATCAAGCAGTTCAGTATGAAATCTATCAATCTAAAATAGCGGACCCAAAAAGATGAATTATGTATTCTGAAATGTTCTGATACATTTGATGAATCTAGACTTATTATATTAGTAGTAGATGCGATTTGCTGCTTGCCTGTTAATAATTATTAGTACGAAAGAATTGAGTTTATTTCCATACGGATACAAAATCGTTTTGTTTTGGTGGCCAAAACTCACTTTGTTTTCTGGTTGTTCCCTAGAATATATCTATATTTTCTTTTGCTCGAATAAGCGTTCTGAACAAGCTTCAGTGACAATGAAATAGAAAACAAGAGGGTTTCTGAGTGCCTTTTCCAATGCTGAGTTCAGTTCATTTCAAAATACTTCAATCGGTACACACAAGAAATAGGCCAATTCTGCAGCTTTTTGTTCTATTTCTCTTGGAGTCAAATTATCCTCACTCTGAGTCAAGGGAACGGTACCCTGTCCTCTAATTTCCATATAAAGGACACGACGAGGAAAAAGACCTTCTTTAATCTCGATTCTAATCGAATGGACATCTCTCATAAGGAATCGAAGGAGGATACGACGATTTTTTCCCGGAAATCCCCAACGAAAAATAGATACTATTCCTTCTTTTCTATCGAATCGATCATAACCACTACCTACATTCCACGAAATTGTGCACCACAAATAGGTGCTAATGAAAAGACCCGCGATCCCATAGAAAGACATCACGAGCCCTTGTGGAAAAAAAAAGATTTGCTGAGATGGAACTAAGGCTATCAGATTCCGACCAAGATAACTCGAAGTTCCAACCAATAAAAATCCGACTGACCCTAAAAGAAGGATACAGGCCCAGCAGAAATTACTTGCTTTTCGAGACCCCGCTATAAGTTTTATCCATATCTGTTCTGATCGCCAGTTCATACTAGATCTAGTTTTTTGTATTGGAATTGAGAGAATAACCCAAATGACTTTTGATTTTCCTTATTTTTGTTACCAAAGTAACTCTCATCAACTAGCACGATTATTATGTGAACCTTTAGGAGTCATTCATCTAATTGATTAGATAAGATCTAAAAAAAGCATCTGCTTCATCGGGTCTCACTATGTATATCTACATCTATATATATATACCTTGCGTTTCGGTTTCAGACATCTTCGGATCGATTTGAAATTGAAACTAGCTCTACTGAAAATGGAATGAATGCAAGTATCCACAGATCACGGTTACACATACATAAGAAATAGAAGAGCTCTTATGTATGTGGAAGCCGTATCTTGTACCATATTTTAGAAATCTATATTATGAGCAAGTGCAGGTCTTGAAAGAAATCGATGGGATTTGCTTCCATCGGATCTAGATAATTTTGTTCTTTTGAACATGAAGAGATAACGAAGCCATTGCAATTGCCGGAACTACTAGGCCCAGTAAAGGCACAAAAAGAGAGGGTAAGTTGAAAGTTGTCATATAAGGAATACCTCGAGTTTCTATTTTTACCTGTTAGAACTGATGAGAAGTATATCGATTATCCATAGAAAGAGAAGAATCTTAAGTAGGGTGATGCTCAAATTTTATTTATTTGATTTTTTTTCATCCTTATCGGTAATCCGCAAAACCGGAGATGCACTTTCTCGCTCAGATTTCATCCAATCCGACAGCATTTTTTGCTCACAAACAACACCCCAAATCGGTGAAGAAGGTTCAGACGAAGATCCCGAATCTGATAGAACCGGCCTAGGAGTGCGATTTAGAGGAGTCAACCAAACCCGACGAGTCAAGGGAGTTTTTAATATTTTTCTCGAATGACTTGCCTTTAAAGAGACCTCCCTTCTCTTGTTTTGAATTCGTCGAATCTGCTTTTCTTTCAGATCGGCAAAATCATCGTCGAGGTCGAGTAATGAATCCATTGGTTTTTCTTTTCCTTCCGCTTCCAAGTACCTGATTTGGGCACGAACATTTTTGATTTCTTCTTCTTTTCGTTTCCTTGAGTCCCTTCTTTCATAAATTTTTGTTAACTCTGCTTGCCTCGATTCTCGCTCAGCCGCAGAATATTTTTTGTGTTTACCGCGCCTCACGCGATCCCGCTCATAGGAATCAAGTTCAGCTGGAGTTAAACTATGGATAAAATCTCCATAGGCTTTCTTCCATTCAGGCGTCAGTGTAGGCCCTTTCCAAGTGAATTTCGGAACATTCACTTCCGCGGATTCCACTTTTTCGAGAATTGGAGAAATTTCTGAGGATTCCAGCAAATTCGGGAAAGATTGTTGATTCTCCAACGCGAAGGTTGCTTTTAAGCTTTTAATGCTGTCCTGTAATCGAAGGATTTCTCTTCTTTTCTGATCGCAATCTTCCTCTTTCTCTTTTATTCTTTTGTCTGCCGTTGGAGTCGAGAAAATCCGTTGAAGGCGCGCGTTTCTCTGAAATTTCAGATTTCGCAGATTATTCATATCCGATCGGAGATTTTCTTCCGCGATTGCTAATGCTCCTTCCAGAGTTATGAGCTCTTCGCCCCGTAGTAAATCCAATTGTACTGAAGCGGGTTCAATATATAACAATGCCGGAGGATGAATGGGAAGTGGTTCCTCAGTCGTGCGGATTTCTTCTTCTTCGGCAGGGACTTTCATTTCCGGTCGGGTCGATTCTTCTAGATTTGGTAGAACGAAAACAGTTGGGGACGGGGGGCGTTGGAGGTTTTAAATAAGTATAAGCCTTTTGACAGCTCCATATTACAACTTGTATAGACATTGAAAGCGCTGCAATGCCGAAAACCCCCTTAATAACATTGAATAAACCGACCGTTTTTGTCTTGGTAGTTGACGCAACAAATAAGGCCTTTAGAAAGCTCGTAAGTTTCATAAAAGTATTTCTCCTAACCTAACCCTAACCTTAAGGGCGTATTAAAAAAAAGGTTAGTTAAAATTATAGATACCTACCTCCTTAAGGTCAACCCCACGCGCCTCTTATTCATTCCCATTCGATCACAGCAAGCCAAAATAGAAAAACTCCCGTTGGGTTTAGGGATAATCAGGCTCGAACTGATGACTTCCACCATGTCAGGGTGACACTCTACCGCTGAGTTATAGCCTTTTTCCGCCCTCATAGAGAGATCGAACTGACTCATCTTAAGTTAAAGGGTCACCAAACAACGTCGATAAAGCCGTGTCGGTGCCGGTGGGGATTGTCATTTTCCATGAATTTCCCATTTCTCACTCATCTCCGCAACCTTGCTTATTTCGTTTTTTTAGGATCGACGGAATCTTCCTGAAGTAAGATACCCTTTCGCCCTGTACAAATAGGATCCAAACCTCAGAGATCCTATATCTATGGACAGATCCGTACGTATCAGGAATGAAAAAAGCGGATATGGTTAAGTGGTAAGATTTCTCTTTGCCAAGGAGAAGGCGCGGGTTCGATTCCCGCTATCCGCCTACGATGAATTCATGGAATCGGAGAAACTATCTTCCCCCCTCAGTGCCGATCCCAAAAATGGGGTGGTGCGGAGACAGGATTTGAACCCATGACCTCAAGGTTATGAGCCTTGCGAGCTACCAAGCTGCTCTACTCCGCTCTGAAAGAACTAAAACTAATAGACAAAGCAGGATGGGGTGGGCCCCTTGACCCTAGACTAGTATAGCCGTATTTATTTATACGGCATGGTCAAGAGGCATGGAGCATAGCCATCACTAAAACCATGAAAGCATATTGGGATCCTTACCAACTTGATCGTGTTGCCCCTGGCAACAAACAGGTATGAACCATTTCACGAAGTATGTGCCCGGATAACTCAAAGTGTCGATAGTTCGCTCTCGCGCTTCCGGTCGCCAAACACCGTCGATGAAGCCGTGTCGGTGCACTATTACGCGGTGGGGATTGTAATTTTCCATGAATTTTCCATTTCTCACTCATCTCCGCAACCTTGCTTATTTCGTTTTTTGAGGATCGCCGAATCAAATGATATTTCTGTTCCAATTTTTGCCTCTTCTTCTCCCTCTGAATCCAACTTTTCCTGGCCATAATTGTTCCGTTCCTGTTTCTATTTATTTATTTGATTTTTTAGTCTCAATGATACAAGTCGGATCCTAGGGGTAGAAATATAAGAAGGCGGACCCCCGTCTCCATTGAAACCAATGAGCGTGGATCCAGGACCTTCCAAAAAATAAATTAACCAAATTTGCCCGATGTAGAGGCAATCAAGAAAGCTGCATAAGTGAATATATAACCTACGGAAAAGTGGGCTAATCCAACCAATCTTGCTTGCACAATGGAAAGAGCCACCGGCTTCTCTCTCCATCGAATCAAATTCGCCAAAGGTGTGCGTTCATGAGCCCATGCTAAAGTTTCAATCAATTCCTGCCAATATCCGCGCCAAGAAATTAAGAACATAAATCCAGTAGCCCAAACAAGATGTCCAAATAGGAACATCCATGCCCAGACGGACAAACTATTCATCCCAAAAGGATTATAGCCATTGATGAGTTGTGAAGAGTTTAACCATAGGTAATCTCTTAACCATCCCATCAAATAAGTGGACGATTCATTAAACTGTGAAACGTTTCCCTGCCATAATGTGATGTGCTTCCAATGCCAGTAAAAAGTCACCCATCCAATGGTATTTAACATCCAGAAAACTGCCAAATAAAATGCATCCCAAGCCGAAATATCACAAGTACCGCCTCGGCCCGGGCCGTCGCAAG